GAATATCTGAATAGGACGAACCGCCCCGTGGATATCTTTGCTTCCGAACAAAACAATTAGAATTTGGCTCGGTCAACTGGAATGTGTATTATCCATATAGGAGATCTTCTAATTGAGAAGACCCATCGACCTGAGACGAAGAGAAAGGTCTATCTATTTTATTTAGTTATTCAGTTAAACCAATGATTCGTTCTTGGAACAGATAGTAACAACCATTTCATCAGACATGCGTATTTTTTATTTTCCAATGGATTTACATCTTTCATTAATGTAAATTTTTTTATGTAGTGAGCAATAGGCTCTAATAATAGGCTCTGGTTGTTCGCTGTTCAAGAATTCTGGTTGAGGCAGTTCATACCACCCATACCATAGTGTTTTGATCTAAGATTTTCATTTTTCCATGTTTCAGCAGTAACATATTGTTCCATGGAGCTAAGGTCAAAAATATGGAAGAAACAAGTGTTTCCACGACTCTACCGCCCAGTCAATTCTGTTCCACCTAATCCCTCTTTCGTGGCCACATATCTTTCCGGCTAAGGAATGGGAAATCTTTCTCCTGTTACATGAATCCAATTTTCATTTCATCCGGGAAAAGCCATCTTTTTCTCAACAATGTTTTTGTCATTTGATCCAATAGCGTTCCGTTAGATAGGAACAGATTTGATAAATACTGATAACTCTCAGATGGAGTATTAGAACGGAAAGATCCATTAGATAATGAACTATTGGTTCTAAGCCATCTCTGTCGATTAATCAACAATTCGAAGTGCTTTTCTTGTGTATTCTTGATAAACCGGTGTTTAGATATAGATATAGATGTAGGAGGATCTGTTTGGGAAGTAATAAGTCCCTTTGACATCTCTTCATCTGCAAATAATTCCCGATGTGAAAACACAAAGACAAAAGACTCATCTTTGAATAGGAAAAAGAGTGGATCTGCGGGGTCCCAAATGAATTGGCTTATTCGAAAAAAGCCTTGTTCTTCGGAAGATCTATCTCGTGTCTGGTACTGCACGGTTCCACTCTGTAAGAACTCCAACTCTTGAAGCTCATCCTCTTCGATCCGCTTGCCCCGAAATGACCTGGCCCAATAGGGAAATCCCAATTCATTGGGCCTTTCGGCGCAATCAAATAGAAAGCCCCAGGGGTGCCATATTCTAGGAGCCCAAACTATGTGATTGAATAAACCCTCCTCTATCCGTTGTGGGTAGAGGGCCCCATCCCCTTCTTCAAACCCCGATTCGTATTTTTCATAGAGAAATCTCTGATCAACGATAGAACAAGATCCGTTTTGCATCATATCCATATCTAAGGGATTCCTCGGTTCGGGTCGAAGAAGCAATGTCACTCGATCATTATCAAACTTACTGTAATCTTTTTCTGTCCGTGAGGATCCCACCAGAGCGCCTTCTACTTCTAATAGGCCATGAACTAGATCAGAATCATTCTCAACGAGTCCATAAGAAGTGATCCCATTTTTTTCATCGGGTCCGGGTAGAGACCAAAGATCTTGAGCGACCGATCCGGCAGAACAACTCAAAAGATAAAGAAGTATCATTAATTTCTTCATATTCGTTCCAAGCTCGAAGTACCATTTGTACAAATAAGAACCCTCTTCATTACACGATTTCTTCTTCATATAGATAGATATAGGATCTATGGGGCAATTACTTAGAAGTACATTTTGTGCAACAGCCCTTCCTATCTGATAGAAAAGAATCCCATGATCCTGAATCGATCTTACCTGGGATCGCAAATTCCAAGTTTGTCTATGAAGAGCGGATCTAATTGTATTAGTGTCTATAATTGATTTCTTCTGTGTAATACTAATCGACAAGGCCTCATTGGTAAGTGCTACAAGATCTCGTGCATTGGAACCCATGGTTATGGACCTGAATCCATTAGTATGGAACATTTTCTTTTCCAAGTGAAACCCTCTAGTATATAAAAGAGTGAAAAAGTGCTTTCGTTGTTGTGGAATAAGAAGCCTTCGTATCTTAATGCATGTATTTAATTTATTCGTAGCTATTAGAGTGGGATCCACTTTTTGGGGAATATGAGTCGAAGCAATAACAAGAGTTTTTCTAGTGGAACATCTTTCACAATCCCTGGAGAGATAATTCACTAATAGACCGAGGGATAAGTAATTCGACGCATTCACATCCAGATCATGAATGTTTGGAATCCATATTATGCAAGGAGACATTGCTTTTGCTAATTCGAATTGAAGGGTGATATAAAATGGGTCTATTTCCGGCATCATATCCATAGTTAGCGCATTCATCATAGTTAACAGCTCCGTATCAAGGTCACGACCAATACCATCACTATCATCAATAAGAAAACCTTTAGGTTTGTTAGCCAGGAACTTGTTCAGAAATACCGTAATTAAAGGAACATAGGAGTTTGTCGCTAGGTATTTGACCAAATAGGATCGTCCAGTTCCTATAGAACCTATCACTAAAATACCCCTAGAGGGGGATAGGGATAAGCGGAGCGA